ATGTATTAGGCGTAAATAACTCAAAACCTTTGACAACAATTTTTCAAACACAAAATATTTAACGAATATTATAAACTAATTAAAATGTTAAAATTGGTTTGTTATTAGACCATGTATTTGATAAATAAAATACATCATTATTGTATATCTATATTATTGTATACTCTTTTATATATATGGTGCAACCCAATCCTTGTTTTGCAAGTTTATAATGGAGGAGTATATCCCTTCTTATTATTAATCTAAGAAATGAAATACTAATAAAAATTCCCTCTTGACAGTGATATATGTTGTATATGTAAATCCTAGATGTGAAACTAGGCATAAATCGTAGTATAAAATACAAAAATCCATAAAAAAAAAAATAAAGATTGGTTGAACTTGAAAATTTCATCATTCAATGTGTAGTGTAAATGATTGAATTGGATTCATTTGAGTGGTACAAACTAAATCGAATGCTAACTCCATTTATTTATTATTGAATTAACTGATCAATTTGATATCGGACATATTTTTTTCAGTACTATTCAAAAATTTCGACATATTTCACTTTATTATTATGAGAATAAATCCTACTACTTCTGGTCTTGGCGTTTCCACGCTTGAAGAAAAAAACCTAGGGCGTATCGCTCAAATTATTGGCCCGGTATTGGATGTCGTTTTTACCCCCGGCAAAATGCCTAATATTTATAATGCTTTAGTAGTTAAGGGTCGAGATACTGCCGGTCCACAAATTAATGTTACTTGCGAGGTACAACAATTATTAGGAAATAATCGAGTTAGAGCTGTCGCTATGAACGCTACAGATGGGCTGATGAGAGGGATGGAAGTGATTGACACGGGAACTCCTCTAAGTGTTCCAGTCGGAGGAGCTACTCTTGGACGAATTTTCAATGTTCTTGGGGAGCCTGTTGATAATTTAGGTCCCGTAGATACTCGTACAACATCTCCTATTCATAGATCGGCGCCTGCCTTTATACAGTTAGATACAAAATTATCAATCTTTGAAACAGGAATTAAAGTAGTGGATCTTTTAGCTCCCTATCGCCGTGGAGGAAAAATAGGGTTATTTGGAGGAGCTGGAGTAGGTAAAACAGTACTCATCATGGAATTGATCAACAACATTGCCAAAGCTCATGGAGGCGTATCCGTATTTGGCGGAGTAGGCGAACGTACTCGTGAAGGAAATGATCTCTACATGGAAATGAAAGAATCTGGAGTGATTAATGAAAAAAATATTGCAGAATCAAAAGTGGCTCTAGTCTATGGTCAAATGAATGAACCCCCGGGAGCTCGTATGAGAGTTGGTTTGACTGCCCTAACCATGGCAGAATATTTCCGGGATGTTAATGAGCAAGACGTACTTTTATTCATCGACAATATCTTTCGTTTCGTCCAAGCAGGATCGGAAGTATCCGCCTTATTAGGGAGAATGCCTTCTGCAGTAGGTTATCAACCTACACTTAGTACAGAAATGGGTTCTTTGCAAGAAAGAATTACTTCTACCAAAGAGGGATCCATAACTTCGATCCAAGCAGTTTATGTACCTGCGGACGATTTGACCGACCCTGCTCCTGCCGCGACATTTGCACATTTAGATGCTACTACCGTACTATCAAGAGGATTAGCTGCCAAAGGTATTTATCCGGCAGTGGATCCTTTAGATTCCACGTCAACTATGTTACAACCTCGGATTGTTGGCGAGGAACATTATGAAATTGCGCAAAGAGTTAAGCAAACTTCACAACGTTACAAAGAGCTTCAAGACATTATAGCTATACTTGGGTTGGACGAATTATCCGAGGAGGACCGTTTAACTGTAGCAAGAGCACGAAAAATTGAGCGTTTTTTGTCACAACCCTTCTTCGTGGCAGAAGTATTTACTGGTTCTCCAGGTAAATATGTTGCTCTCGCAGAAACAATTAAGGGGTTTCAATTGATTCTTTCCGGAGAATTAGATGGTCTTCCCGAGCAGGCCTTTTATTTGGTGGGTAACATTGATGAAGCTACCGCGAAAGCTATGAACTTAGAAGGGGAGAGCAATTTGAAGAAATGACCTTAAATCTTTGTGTACTGACTCCTAATCGAATTATTTTGGATTCAGAAGTGAAAGAAATCATTTTATCTACTAATAGTGGCCAAATTGGTGTATTACCAAACCATGCCCCTATTGCTACAGCTGTAGATATCGGTCTTTTGAGAATACGCCTCAATGACCAATGGTTAACTGTGGCTCTGATGGGCGGTTTCGCTAGGATAGGTAATAATGAGATCACTATTTTAGGAAATGATGCAGAGATGAGTACTGACATTGATCCGCAAGAAGCTCAACAAGCTCTTAAAATAGCTGAAGCTAACTTAAGTAGAGCTGAAGGTAAGAAACAGGCAATTGAGGCGAATCTAGCTCTCAGGCGGGCTAGGACACGAGTAGAGGCTATCAATAATATTTCCAAATAAATAAAAATAATCAATCAAAAGAAGTTTTTTATCTTTTAGAAGT